ATGGATTCTTCAATACCTACTATGGTAGAATATTCATGTGGTATCTTTTCAGATTTTGCGCGTGTGATACATGTTCCTTCTATTTCTCCAAGCAAAGCCCTTCGCATCGCAATGCCTATTGTATCGGCTTGACCTTTCATAAGCGGAGACAGAATAAAACGTCCATAATGAAAACGCTTACTGTCTTCTCTTGATTCAACACACTTCCACTGTAGTGTCCGAGTAGATACTGCTACTTCCTCTCGAAACAGAGTCATATTATTTGATCCGATCATTTAATCATTTCTTTCTCTTGAAATTCGTTCAATTCTCAATTCTTATTTCTATATACGCCTTTTTTTAGGAGGCCTACACCCATTATGTGGCATAGGGGTTACGTCTCTGACAAAACTTAATAGTATACCACTTCTACGAATGGCTCGTAATGCTGCATCTCTTCCAAGACCAGGACCCTTTATCATAACTTCTGCTCGTTGCATACCCTGATCTACTACTGTACGAATAGCGTTTGCGGCTGCGGTTTGGGCAGCAAACGGCGTCCCTCTTCTTGTGCCCTTGAAGCCGCAAGTACCGGCGGAGGACCAAGAAACAACCCGACCCCGTATATCTGTGATTGTTACAATGGTATTGTTGAAACTTGCTTGAACATGAATAACCCCTTTTGGTATTCGACGTCCATTCTTACGTGAACTAATGCGCCCATTCCTACGTGAGCCAATTCTTGTTATGGTTTTTGTCATATTTTATCATCTCCTAAATATGAGTCATAAATATACGGATATATCATTTTCATGTCAAAATGGGTCCTTTATTTTTGTTTTGAGTCTTTTGGAGAGTCTCTTTTAAGAAAAAAATTATCCCTGTCTCTGTTTATGCCTCGGGTTGAAACAAATTACTATAATTCGTCCCCGCCTGCGGATCAGGCGACATTTTTCACAAATTTTACGAACGGACGCCCTAATTTTCATATTTGTTTTGTTACTCCTTAATTTTCATTTTGAATCTACTCCTTCGAAGAAAAGAAAATAAGTCTCTTGATTGTTACTCCTTAATTTTCATTTTGAATCTACTCCTTCGAAGAAAAGAAAATAAGTCTCTTGAAATTTTTAACCTCCGATTGTATCCGAACGAGAGGAATGTTGAAAAGTCACTACGAACCCGAAACATACCATTGGAAAGTGATTCAGTAATTAAACCTTCATGAATCCATTTTTGTTCTTTCATTCCAGGTAACCCCTTTAATTATCAACTCATGGAGTAGGAGTGATATTAGACAACCCTTCCTCTTTTTTCAAAAAAAAAATAGGAAGTTTTCCTACGGATGCAATTCGTAGATCATAAAGATCACCATATATATAACAAAATTTCTCCCCCGATTCCTTCTAGTCGAGCCTCTCGGTCTGTCATTATACCTCGAGAAGTCGAAAGAATTACAATACCCATTCCTCCTAAAATCCTAGGAATTCGTTGATGGTTGGAATAGATTCGTAGGCCGGGTCGGCTGATACGTTTTAAAACAGTTCTATATGGCCCTTTTCTATTCCTTCTATGTCGCAGAGTTGAAACCAAGAAATATTTATTGCTTACTCGATGTTTTCTCACATTTTCGATAAAGCCTTCGCGTAGAAGTATTTTAACAATGTTTTCAGTGATATTTGTAGATGCTATTCGAACCGTTCCTTTTTTATCCATGTCAGCATTTCGTATAGAAGTTATTATTTCGGCAATAGTGTCCCTACCCATGATGAACTATAATTATTTGTGCCTCCGGGTTTTTATATAATCAGCATGCTCTACTCTTTTTTTTTCATGAATTATTAAAGGTATATGCGTGAGAAACAATCTACTAATACATTCTACTAATTAATGGAATCTAATTCAGTTCAGATATCTTACTATGAACCTCCCTTTTTTTATGTTTTATTATGTTTTCATCTATTAGTATTTATTTAGAATCTATTTATAATACCTCAGGAGCTAATGAGACTATTTTAGTAAAATTCAACTGTCTCAATTCCCGAGCGATCGCACCAAAAACTCGAGTTCCTTTTGGATTTCCTTCTTGATCAATGACAACTGCTGCATTGTCATCATATTGTATTATCATACCATTGTCACGTTTGAGTTCTTTACATGTACGTACAATTACAGCTCTGATCACTTCTGATCTTTGTAGAGGCATATTGGGAACTGCTTCTTTGATTACAGCAACAATAACGTCACCAATATGAGCATATCGGCGATTACTAGCTCCTATGATTCGAATACACATTAATTCTCTAGCCCCGCTGTTGTCCGCTACATTTAAATAGGTCTGAGGTTGAATCATATCATTCTTATTATTTTTCTCTTTTTTCTTTCAATGCTAACTAACTAAAGGGCGAAGAAAAAAAGATTGTTTGTCCAGAAATAAAAAAACTGCGGTTTTTTCATCACAAGGCCCCTTTCCTTTCGTTCCATATCCCTATCCCGCAATAACGAATTGAGTTCGTATAGGCATTTTGGACGCAGCTATAGAAATAGCTTCTCTGGCTACAATTTCTGATACTCCACCCATTTCATAAAGTATTCGACCCGGTTTAACGACGGATACCCAATATTCGGGAGATCCTTTCCCCGAACCCATACGTGTTTCGGTAGGCCTTACTGTAACAGGTTTGTCTGGAAATATACGTACCCATATTTTTCCACCACGACGCGCATATCGTGCCATGGCTCGCCGCCCCGCTTCTATTTGTCTAGATGTGATCCAAGCGGGTTCAAGTGCCTGAAGGGCGTATCCGCCGAAACAAATTCGATTGCCTCGATAAGATATTCCCTTCATTCTTCCTCTATGTTGTTTACGAAATCTGGTTCTTTTGGGGTTATAGTTGATGGTTGTTTCTCAATGCCATCTCTACTGCAGAACTGGACATGAGAGTTTCTTCTCATCCAGCTCCTCGCGAATGAAACGATTAAATAATATTGTAATTGTATATATATATATATATATTTTGATTTTGAATTGAATGAATAATGAATCATGGAATTTTTTGAGATATAATCTGTCACGTACACGTAGGAATAAAATAAAATGAGAAATTCAATTTTATAATTAATGAATCCTCAAGGCTTTCGCGGGCGAATATTTGCTCTTTCAACATCCCTTTCATTCGTAGGGGCGTTCCATGACCTATCAGAATAAATGAATTGGTTCTTGGCTCGTTCCGCCATCCCACCCAATGAATCATTAGGATTCGTTTTCAAGGGAATCTTCCTCAGTCACAGGTTCTGTCGTTCCCATCGCTTCTCGATTAATGACTAGGCCCGAACTCTGCAATGGAGCTCCTAATAAAATTTGTTCCTGAATCAATCTTCTCAGTCTTTATTGACTCGGCGCTCTTTATTCTTTTTGATTTTTCGTATAAATTGTATTCATATTCATCGAATCTAATTATTAATTATGGACGAATACATTAATGCTTTATTACATTGCCTTTTATAAGATAGTTCATAGACCATACATATTGGAATCATATATCATTGCTATTCTTTTTCTTTCTTTCTCTCACCCCTCCATTTATCCATATCCCTTTGTTTTTGCTTCACAACCTTATAGATTGATTTTTCTTTTATGTAAAAAAAAATGCTTCAGTTGCTACAACAATATGATCAATACATCATATAGCGACTGGTTCCTTGGATCCAGATAATACGAAGCAATGAGCTGGTTATTAGTTATATAGTTATTAGTTCATACTAGGGGATGGCCCTTTGTTTTTTAATCCTAACCTAACTCTAAATAAAAAACCAACGAGTCACACACTAAGCATAGCAATTATATGGAGATGGAGTCAATCGAATTGTTATTCAACCCTATAGAATTAAGAATTCGAAAAAATTCTCATTTTTTGATTGAACGGAAAAAAATGAACGAGTTTGTGATTTTTTATTCAATTGCCGGATGGATGGAACAGAAAGACAACGAAAGGCCCATTATTCCTCGTCTGCAAATATCCAAATTTTGATTCCTAATGCCCCATAGATAGTTCGAACTGTATAGGAACAATAATCAATTTTGGCTCGAATGGTTTGTAGGGGAACCCTACCTTCTCTGATCCATTCGACACGTGCTATTTCCTTTCCGTCGATACGCCCTGCAATTTGTACTTGAATTCCCTTTGTATCTGCTTTTTCAGTTAATTCAATAGCTTTTTTCATTGCCTTTCGAAACGAAACTCTATTCTTTAATTGTTCGGCTATAAATTCTGCAAGAATATTAGGTTGTCCATACGGTTTTTCAACTCTTGTGATAGCAATGTTAAGTTTTTGGTTCACAGAATGAAATTCTTTTTGTGCATTGCTCTGTAATTCTTCAATTCCTCGCGGGCTGCCCTCTATGAACAATTTTGGGAATCCCATATATATTATGACCTGGATCAGATCGATTCTTTTTTGAATCTTTATGCGTGCAATTCCCTCGGCACCCGAGGATATTTTCCTATTTTTTTGTACATAATTCTTGATACAATCCTGTATTTTTTGATCTTCCTGGAGACCCTCGGAATAACTTTTTGGTTGTGCAAACCAAACAGAATGATGACTTTGGGTTGTACCAAGTCGGAAACCGAGTGGATTTATTTTTTGTCCCATAGCACCTCGCTATCTCTATAAGTCCATATCATTTCTCTATTAGCCCACGTCATTCTGTTACGATATAGCATATGATCCATCATATATAGATACCTCTCTATGACATCTGTATACTTATCTTTATATACCCATCCATATTTTCTTAACCATATGAAATAGTTTTTATCTTTAGATGTATCTTGCAATACAATAGTTATATGACAGGTGGGTCTTTTTATCGGATAACTACGTCCTCGGGCTCGGGGTTTTAACTTTTTCATGCTAGTACCTTCATTAACTTCAGCTTGACTAATGATTAAAGCCGTTTCGTTGAATCCCATATTGTGACTAGCATTTGCTGCTGCAGCATAAACTAATTTTAAAATGGGATAACACGCTCGATAAGGCATGAGTTCTAGTATCCTAAGTGTTTCCTCGTAGGGACGCCCACGAATCTGATCAATTACTCTTCGCGCTTTATGAGCAGACATACGTATATGTTGACCTAAAGCGTATACTTCTACATCTGGGTCACTCTTTATCATAAGGTTCACCTCCCACCAATAAACGATGAGCACCCATATCCACTTTATTAATTAATATATTAACGACGAGATTTATTATCGTTTCTCGCATGCCCCCGGAAATTCAGAGTAGGTGCAAATTCTCCCAATTTGTGACCTACCATACGATCTGTTATATAAATAGGCAAATGTTCCTTTCCATTATGAATAGCAATTGTATGGCCGATCATTGTGGGTATAATGGTAGATGCCCGGGACCAAGTTACGATTGTATCTTTTTCTGCCCTCGTGTTGAGCTTCGCAATTTTTATCAATAAATGATTAGCTACAAAAGGATTTTTTTTTAGTGAACGTGTCACAGCTAATTACTCCTTTTTTTTGTAAAGATGAGGAAACATATTCTATTTTCAATATTCTCCTATTTACTACGGCGACGAAGAATCAAACTATCACTATATTTATTCCTTTTTCTACTTCTTCTTCCAAGCGCAGGATAACCCCAAGGGGTTGCGGGTTTTTTTCTACCAATTGGGGCCCTCCCTTCGCCACCCCCATGGGGATGGTCTACAGGGTTCATAACTACTCCTCTTACTACAGGACGCTTACCTAGCCAACACTTAGATCCGGCTCTACCCAAACTTTTCTGGTTCACCCCAACATTACCCACTTGTCCGACTGTTGCTGAGCAGTTTTTGGATATCAAACGGACCTCCCCAGATGGTAATTTTAATGTGGCCGATTTACCCTCTTTTGCAATCAGTTTCGCTACAGCACCCGCTGCTCTCGCTAATTGTCCACCCTTTCCAAGTGTGATTTCTATGTTATGTATGGCCGTGCCTAAGGGCATATCGGTTGAAGTAGATTCTTCTTTTTGATCAATCAAAATCCCTTCCCAAACTGTACAAGCTTCTTCCAAAGCATACGGCTTTCTGGATGTATATGATGATATCTAGACAGATGGATCTCATATGAATCGTATGATGAAATACCACACGAGTGGATATATAGGAATCCAAATCTGCCGAATCACTCATGTTATGATCTTCTACATCCTAGGTCTCCCCGTTCCTTCATCTGGCTTATGTTCTTCATGTAGCATTCAGACCGAATGACTTTATGAAATTACGTCGATACTTCCACATATTACGGGTAACGTAGGAGACATCTCTATTTTTCCCGGGGGGGTAAAATTACCACTGCTTAGCTTTCAATTCGCCTCTGACCATCAAATGAAATGTGAATAACCCGTCCTCCTCTCTTTGAAACAAGGGGCGCTTCCGGCTCTATCGGTGCTTCAAACAATTTTGTCTTCTCCATATTACTATATCTCTAGAGTCAATAATTTTATATGAGGAACTACTGAACTCAATCACTTGCTGCCATTACTCTTCAGTTTTCTGTTGAGGTCTATCCCGTAGAGGTACTCAAATTGGATCAGTGATCGATTTCTAGGTTTCGTTGTAAACCTAATTGGTTACTTCCAATTACGTAAATCAATGGTTCAAACCGCACTCAAAGGTAGGGCATTTCCCATTGAGATAGGAACTTCTGTACCAGAAACAATGGTATCTCCAATGATAGCCCCTCTGGGATGTAAAATATATCTCTTCTCACCATCCCCATAGTGTATGAGACAAATATATGCATTTCGATTAGGGTCGTATTCTACGGTTACGATTCTACCAGATATGTCTTTTTCATTCCGTCGAAAATCGATTTTACGGTATAGACGCTTATGACCTCCCCCTATATGCCTTGCGGTAATGATTCCTCTGGCATTACGACCTTTACCACAACGACGCTGTCCATAGATCAAATTATTTCGTGGATTGGATTTCACTTGACTGCCGACGGCTCCATTGCGTGTGCTCGGGGTAGAAGTTTTGTATAAATGTATCGCCGTGTTATTAAGTATTTTGATTTAAGTTCTTTTCTTTCTAAGAGGTGGAATAGAATAACCCGGTTGAAGCGTAATGATCATACGTCTGTAATGCATTGTATGTCCCATAATGGGTCCCATTCTTCTACCCTTTCCCGGGAGTCGATGACTATTCATAGCTATTACCTTGACACCAAAGAAGAGTTCGACCCAATGCTTTATTTCTGTCCTAGTTGATCCTGATTCGACATTAGAAGTATATTGATTGTTCCCCAATAACCGAATACTTTTGTCTGTAAATACTGCATATTTGATTCCATCCATAAATCCATTTTCTTCCCTATGAGTTCCAGTATCGATAAGAATTCTATTTCTTACTGTTCATATGTTATGGTATGAATATACCATACCAATTCGTTATGTATGGATGATGAGATTTCATTGATACAGAGCCAATTCCAATAGACGTATTGAACGTTCCCGTTGGCGTGCATCCAGCAGGAATTGAACCTACGAATTTGCCAATTATGAGTTGGGCGCTTTAACCATTCAGCCATGGATGCGTAACGGGGATCGTCGTACATCGTGAATAACCAAATTCCAATTTAAATGAAATCCTTAGGAGGAATCAATGAAGCAGGAAGCAGTGAAACGACATCCATTAAAATCCTGGATCTTCGAATTGAGAGAGATATTGAGAGAGATCAAGAATTCTCACTATTTCTTAGATTCGTGGACCAAATTCGATTCCGTGGGATCTTTCACTCACATTTTTTTCCACCAAGAACGTTTTATGAAACTCTTTGACCCCCGAATTTGGAGTATCCTACTTTCACGCGATTCACAGGGTTCAACAAACAATCGATATTTCACGATCAAAGGTGTAGTAGTACTGCTTGCAGTAGCGGTCCTTATATATCGTAATCGTATTAACAATCGAAATAGGGTCGAAAGCAAAAATCTCTATTTGATGGGGCTTCTTCCTATACCTATGAATTCCATTGGACCCAGAAATGATACATTGGAAGAATCTTTTGGGTCTTCCAATATCAATAGGTTGATTGTTTCGCTCCTGTATCTTCCAAAAGGAAAAAAGATCTCTGAGAGTTGTTTCATGGATCCGAAAGAGAGTACTTGGGTTCTCCCAATAACTAAAAAGTGTATCATGCCTGAATCTAACTGGGGTTCGCGGTGGTGGAGGAACCGGATCGGAAAAAAGAGGGATTCTAGTTGTAAGATATCTAATGAAACCGTAGCTGGAATTGAGATCTCATTCAAAGAGAAAGATATCAAATATCTGGAGTCTCCTTTTGTATCCTATACGGATGATCCGATCCGCAAGGACCGTGATTGGGAATTGTTTGATCGTCTTTCTCCGAGGAAGAAGCGAAACATAATTAACTTGAATTCGGGACAGCTATTCGAAATCTTAGTGAAACACTGGATTTGTTATCTCATGTCTGCTTTTCGTGAAAAAAGACCGATTGAAGTGGAGGGCTTCTTCAAACAACAAGGAGCTGGGTCAACTATTCAATCAAATGATATTGAGCATGTTTCCCATCTCCTCTCGAGAAACAAGTGGGGTATTTCTTTGCAAAATTGTGCTCAATTTCATATGTGGCAATTCCGCCAAGATCTCTTCGTTAGTTGGGGGAAGAATCCACACGAATCGGATTTTTTGAGGAATGTATCGTCAAATATGCAATATGATGATTCCACAAGATCTATTTTCGTTCAAGTAACGGATTCTAGCCAATTGAAAGGATCTTCTGATCAATCCAGAGATCATTTTGATTCCATTAGTAATGAGGATTCGGAATATCACACATTGATCAATCAAAGAGAGATTCAACAACTAAAAGAAAGATCGATTCTTTGGGATCCTTCCTTTCTTCAAACGGAACGAACAGAGATAGAATCAGACCGATTCCCGAAATGCCTTTCTGAGGATTCCTCAATGTCCCGGCTATTCACGGAACGTGAGAAGCAGATGAATAATCATCTGCTTCCGGAAGAAATCGAAGAATTTCTTGGGAATCCTACAAGATCAATTCGTTCTTTTTTCTCTGACAGGTGGTCAGAACTTCATCTGGGTTCGAATCCTACGGAGGGGTCCACTAGAGATCAGAAATTGTTGAAGAAACAACAAGATTTTTCTTTTGTCCCTTCCAGGAGATCGGAAAATAAAGAAATGGTTGATATATTCAAGATAATTACGTATTTACAAAATACCGCATCAATTCATCCTATTTTATCAGATCCGGGATGTGATATGGTTCCGAAGGATGAACCGGACAGTTCCAATAAGATTTCATTCTTGAACCAAAATTCATTTTTTGATTTATTTCATCTATTCCATGACCGGAACAGGGGAGGATACACGTTGCACCACGATTTTAAATCAGAAGAGAGATTTCAAGAAATGGCAGATCTATTAACTCTATCAATAACCGAGCCGGATCTGGTGTATCATAAGGGATTTGCCTTTTCTATTGATTCCTACAGATTGGATCCAAAAAAATTCTTGAATGAGGTATTCAACTCCAGGGATGAATCGAAAAAGAAATCTTTATTGGTTCTACCTCCTATTTTTTATGAAGAGAATGAATCTTTTTATCGAAGGATCAGAAAAAAATGGGTCCGGATCTCCTGCGGGAATGCTTTGGAAGATCCAAAACCAAAAAGAGTGGTATTTGCTAGCAACAACATAATGAAGGCAGTCAATCAATATAGATTGATCCAAAATCTGATTCAAATCCAATATAGCACCCATGGGTACATAAGAAATGTATCGAATCAATTCTTTTTAATGAATAGATCCGATCGCAACTTCGAATATGGAATTCAAAGGGATCAAATAGGAAATGATACTCTGAATCATAGAACTATAATGAAATATACGATCAACCAACATTTCTCGAATTTGAAAAAGAGTCAGAAGAAATGGTTCGATCCTCTTATTTCTCGAACCGAGAGATCCATGAAT